TTTAATCTATACAGAACCATGTGCCATTCAATATTATTAATTTCTGCAGTATAGAATATATTTTCATTACTAACTTTGTATGATAAACTAATATTCGAATCGAATAAAATGTTAATCTGACGGGTTCGATTTCAATAATTTATTATAAATTCTAAAAGAAATTTAGAAAAAAATAGATTATTAGATTTCTATTCCCGCCATTTCATTATATTATAGACGATAGCATGAAAAAGGGGTTTTTTGCTCGGCTAGAATCCAATCCTTGAATTTATTGGTTAGTAGTACAATAAACTAACAGCAGTAGATAGTATTTCATGAAAGAAATAGAACAAACAATAATTCGAATGCTCCCTATTTTAATGCAAACATTGTTGCAGTTGCATTAGACATGGTTACCTCAGAGCCTACTCAATATCAATAAAAATAAAGGTTTTATTTTGGAAAGTTATCTACTATCTATTCTATCATGCGATAACTTTTTTCTTCTCATTCAATATATTATGATTATGTCAATTGATAAGCATACTAATTATCATTACTCCTAAAAAAATAACTCAAATTGAACGAGTTAAAATACTAAAATACAAAGTAAAAAAGGGTGTTATAAGGTTCTTGTTCCAAACAAAAAAATATAATAAATATAATTAATAATGATCCTAGCGTTTTTATACATAGTTTAAAACTATAAATGATTTAAAATAAAATAGGATTCAATTTTAAAATTTAAAGAGAGTTAAATTTTTAATTTGAAGTTCCATGTTATTTTGACATTCCTTTATTCAAGATACTTTATTCAAGAGTTGCTACAGGAATCGGTTGAGTCAGAATCGTGGGATCAATAGATGTCAAAGAGGATAAAACCATATTTTTTTGACTTCTGTCACTATTTTTGTGCTGTCTATAATGAATGATAAATGAAATAAAAAACTTTCAATTTAATTGGGACTCATTTTGTCAATTGGTGTTTTTATTTTTTTTTATCTTGCTCTTTTTTTCAAGATAAAAAACTTAGGTAAGTGTTTCATAAATAAACATATGTATAAATAGAATGTATCCCATTTAGTTCCTTCATGCCTACTATAACTAGTTATTTCGGTTTTCTACTGGCAGCTTTAACTGTAACTTCAGCTCTATTTATTGGTCTGAGCAAGATACGACTTATTTGAAATTTATTGAATGAAGAATTCATAAAATATTTTTGTGAGATATCTAAGTAGTCTAGAGTTCCTTCCCATATAAATTGTAATTCTTGGTTATTGAGATTCGTGGGCGATTTTGATTACTTTTTAGAGATAGATATTACCCCCTTTTTTTTTTACCTACCTAAAAAAAATGATTGAAGTTTTACTATTTGGAATCGTGTTAGGCCTAATTCCTATTACTTTGGCTGGGTTATTCGTAACTGCGTATTTGCAATACAGACGGGGCGATCAGTTGGATCTTTGATTAAGTAAGAGCTCGTCTCTTTTTAAATAACATCTCTTTTTTTATTGACCTCCTGCAGATTAAAGAAAGGAGGAGGTCAAATTAGGTTGCTGTTCTAATTTACTTGTAATTCAACCCAAGAAGAACAGAAACACGCTCTGTAGGATTTGAACCTACGACATCGGGTTTTGGAGACCCGCGTTCTACCGAACTGAACTAAGAGCGCTTTCTTATCCCAATATATATAAAGGGCTATATGTAACTAAAAGAATTTTATTTGTAACCCCCACTTTGGATACATATAGTATCATAAAGCATTATGTATGTCTAATTTTTATTGATCTCAACAGATCCTTCATTACTGCACATGGATGGGAGAAGTAATAGATAGGGATGACAGGATTTGAACCCGTGACATTTTGTACCCAAAACAAACGCGCTACCAAGCTGCGCTACATCCCTTTCAATTGGCCTATAGTGTCATTGTAGAGAATCCCCATCTTGTTTTCCACATCTTGATTTCTCCCATTATCTTGATTTCTCCCATTGATATAAATTTATCTTCTCATTTCTTTTTCCTCTCATATTCATATAACATATAATAAAATAAAAGAATCAAATACAAATATAATATAAATTGGTAATGTTCATAAAAGTAAAGTAAGTGGACACTTTTTATGTTGTTAAAGAAAGTAAAATATTCATATGTTTGTTATATTATATATTCATTTGAGTTAGGGATTCCGCGTACAAATACAAGTGATCCTTAACGACATGTGTATCTGATCATATATGTATTACAATAAAAAAGGAGGATTTTCAATGCGAGATATAAAAACGTATCTCTCCGTGGCACCTGTGTTAAGCACTCTATGGTTCGGGTCTTTAGCAGGCCTATTGATAGAGATTAATCGTTTATTCCCAGATGCGTTAACATTCCCCTTTTTTTCATTCTAGTTGGGGATGAAGAAGATTATAGATAGAATAAATTATCTGTGACTAACCCTTTTTTTTTGCTTTCTGTCAGTTTTTTAGGATAAAAAAAGAAGGAAAGAGAAATAATCAAAGAAGTTTAATCCGCAACGAAACTCGGGTTCACGCTGATAGAGGGAGAACATAAATGTAAAGTAAATGTAAATAATAAAGGTCGCGGACAACAAACGCATACAAGATACTTAAATGAAATACTATAAACTAATTTATAGTTAGAAAGATAGTTAGAAATCATCGTATTACTTATATTTATTCTCTATTGATTGAAATGAAGTATTTCAGAATTGGGTTTCGAGTCAGCAACTTCTTTTTTTTTTTTTTCGTTTCGAAAATAGAAGAGTTGAGTGAATACAAAAAGGGGGGTTTATGGCCAAGAGTAAAAATGTCAGAGTAAAGGTTATTTTGGAATGTAACAGTTGTGTCCGAAACGATATTAATAAGGAATCGCGGGGCATTTCCAGATATATTACTCAAAAGAATCGACACAATACGCCTAGTCGATTGGAATTGAGAAAATTTTGTCCCTATTGTTACAAGCATACGATTCATGGGGAGATAAAGAAATAAAGAAAATGTAACGCGCTTGTAACCCCTCCAAGGAACAGCAATAAATTACATAAAAAAATCCTATTTTCGGTAGGATCACAAATGAAATTCGAATTAAGAAATAAGATTAAATAAGGAATAAACCATGGATAAATCCAAGCGACTTTTTCTTAAATCCAAGCGATCTTTTCGTAGGCGTTTGCCCCCAATAGGATCGGGGGATCGAATTGATTATAGAAACATGAGTTTAATTAGTCGATTTATTAGTGAACAAGGAAAAATATTATCTAGACGAGTGAATAGATTGACTTTGAAACAACAACGATTAATTACTATTGCTATAAAGCAAGCTCGTATTTTATCTTTGTTACCCTTTCTTAATAACGAGAAACAATTTGAGAGAACTGAATCGATTCCTAGAACCACGGGTCCTCGAATTAGAAATAAATAGTAAATAGATAGGCTATTCCTCAATTGAATCAAAATGAACCCCAACTCAGATTTTTTTGTTCGAAAAATTTGAAAATCCCCGATTGGATTGTCACATCATAAGCAAAAATTTCTTCTTTATTTTATGTGTTGATTCATTTTTTTTTTTCTTATATATTTTATATTAATATTTCTACTCTACTCTAACTTCCCGGAGCTCATTCTCCGGGGGCCCTTAAAGCATTACAGTGGATTCCTTCTAATTTCCTTATTTAAGGATCTGATTGGAAATCATGTAAAGACAATTTTTATTTGATATGGCTATTTGTGCAAGTATTTTACGATTAAGAAGCAACTGCCTCTTATACAGATCATGTATAGATCTGCTATAACTATAGGATACCAAAATCTCACGAATTGCTGCATTTATCCGAGTAATCCACAAACGACGAAAATTTCTCTTTTGCCTGCCCCTATCCCGATGAGCAGAACTCAAGGCTCTTATTTTCTGTTGAATAGTATTTCGAGTAAGTCTTGAATGAGTCCCTCGAAAGGTTGATGCAAATAAACGAATTTTTATTCTACGTCTCCGAGCTATATACCCTCGTCTAATTCTGGTCATTGAATAAAATGAAACTTTGATGAATAACTAATTTATTTTCTTTCAGTCATTCTTTTTCCCTTTCCTGGTCTATTAATAACAAAACGGATTCTTCCAATGTATAAAAAAAAATTCCAATGGCTTTTGCTACTATGACCTTCCCAACCACCATTTTTCCAGGCATTTAACCTTGAAATAAGAAATTGTATTGATACTAGGTATCAACAAAAAAATAGTCAATTGTAACTAAAGTTGAGTATAGTATAAAGTATCAATAAAACGTAAAGGTAAATGGATAAATAGTGGGTTCCATCGTTTCTATGGCTACTTCTTAAACGGTGAGGTCCTCTCTATACACCGGAGCCCTTTCCACCATTAATCAATGTTATTAGTAACTTGTACAGTTCACATTCTTTGACTCTACCTATGAATTGTCCAGTACTAGGTCTTTTCACAACGAGATCTACCCATACAGTAACGGTATTTAATTACAAAGGTTGGCTAGGTAGCTGACCCTGTATAGTCCGTTCTTGCATAAAGTAGGAGCATAATTTTTTTGCTTCTTAAATATGATTTCCCCCGCTTAATGGATAACCATTTGCTACCACTGGGGAATTGCTTTTCATCTCCAACTGAGGTGATTGGATTTGCACCAATAGAAACCATAAATTTGATACGCAATGGAGGTTTTTTTCTATATCGATTGGAATTCTTCCATCCTATCCTATTCATTGGTACTGGTCATTGATACTGGAAAAAATTGTACTTTGTTATTTTGTTCCGGCTCATGATCTGAACGGGTCGCACATACACCCGAGTACATGTTCCTCGACGCTGAGGACATCCCCGAAGAGCGGGGGATTTTGTTACATTTTTTATTGGCTGTCTTGTGTTTCTAATAAGTTGTTTAATAGTTGGCATACTTAATCGTATAGAAAATGGGCTGGTTTAGATCAATCCTAACCAGATGATTATGAATTCTTTCTATTTTCTTTTTTTTTACTTAATTTTTAACAGATAAAATATTCAATTTAGATTCATGCAAATTCAAATTAAATTATGGTTCAAAATGGAATCGCGGATTTACGTGAAATCCCCGGCATTTTCAATCGCTACCAGATCAACAATTCCATGAGCTTGAGCTTCTGTTGCTGACATAAAAACATCCCTTTCCATGTCTTCGGATACAACCCATAAGGGGTTACCCGTTCTTTGTACATAAACCCTTGTGAGGGTTTCGCGGAGTTTCAGAAGTTCTTCCGCTTCTAGGACAAATTCTCCCGCTTGTGCCTCATAATAAGAACTCGCAGGTTGATGGATCATTACCCTGATGATATAACATAATGAATGTTTCCGCGATCTCGTACGATTGATTGGACTAGGGAAAAGATAAAGAATAACAATAATAAAATATAATTATAATATAATTGAAAAACCAAACCGTACAGGCATTTTTTGCGCATTGCATACGGCTCCACAATGGACTTTTTACGTTCGTAAAAAAACGAAATAGGATCCAGCAGACCAAAATCGAATCGTTAAGTGATCCATTTACCACCCTTCTTTTCGGGGGTTCAAAAATACTATGATGGTTCCGTTGCTTTCTATATTTATGATTTATCTCATATGTGATTCAGCAATCCCAAAGTTTCTTTTTGATCAATCAAATAAGTATAAAATAAGTCAAAAAAGGATCTTGCTTTTTTTTCATTTGAGTAGTCTTTCATATTTCATACCATAAATATTGTAAAGATACTTTTTTGACGTGAAAAAAGGTTTGTGACGCTGAAATGAAGCCTAGATAGATAAGATCAAATAATAAATACCCTTTGTTGTCTCATATTACTCGCCCGATATACAATCCTATGTTATGAAAAAACAATAATGGTTTGTTCATATCAAACTCGAAGTGCCATGCTATTATTACTAAAATATTATCTTAAAATTCTTATTTCTTTATATATATTATATTAAATATCGCGAAGGCATAGTCTTCTTTTTTCTCTCAAATAAAAAACTCATTGGCGCCAAGCGTGAGGGAATGCTATACGTTTCGTAATTTCTCCTCCGACCAGGATGAAAGATCCCATTGAAGCGGCTAATCCCATGCATACTGTATGCACATCTGGTGGCACAAATTGCATAGTATCATAAATTGCGACTCCAGGTGTTACCCACCCGCCGGGGGAGTTTATAAACAAATAAAGATCTCTGGTCTCATCCTCTATACTGAGATATACCATCAGGCCAATAAGTTGGTTTGAGATCTCGCTATCAACTGCTTGACCTAAAAAAAGTAATCTTTCTCGATGAAGTCGATTGATTAGGACAAAATTTTATCCCTTAGGAACCGTACACGCGCCTTTGGATGCATACGGTTCAAAAAAAAAAAGAATCAATGTGTTGATTCCACCCCGCTTTCCTTTTTTTATAGTAGGACTTTTCTACCTTCTAATGAAGGGGCTTTTTCTTCGATTTTTTTTAGAAATATTTTTCTAATAAAAGAATCCACTAAACTTATCGAATTAACCTCTCATTGATATATTGTTTCATCGAAATCTAATCCAAATTACAATGTAATTTTCTTGTTCCTGAATGGGCCTCCTCAATTTTTTTAGGTTTATGTTCTACTCCGGGTAAAGATCTGCCCGATTTCAATTTGCACATATAGGACAAATGTTCCCAATACCACTTACTTTTACTTTTTTTCAATGCATTTCGTGCTTTTCTTACAACAAATACGCGATGTAGTCATAATATTATTTCATTGATTGGCAGTTTGAGATTGCCCATATGCTATCAAGTAATCACTTATGGTACAAGTGGTAATCATACATATATTACCAATTGGGTATTTTCTGAACGGAGCCTGGATACTTCATTTTATTGGATTGATCCCTCCAAGCCAACCATAAATTTTGCTAATGGATAGGATAATATTAATATTGATTTTGATCCCCTTAAAATGTAATTGCATTTCACGCTCCAAATTATTGTATTGATTTGATGGTTCAAACAATCTTTTTTGGGCGAAACAGAGGGTATCTCGATCGGGGGAGAGAACGGGGAAATCCCATATGACCCAATATGTCTGACAAGTCGCACTATACGTCAACCCAAATTGCATCTTCCTCTCCAGGAATCCGAAAAGGTACTTTTGGAACACCAATAGGCATCAACTGAAAGAAAGGGGTTAAGTACTATATTTTACTTTGATGTGGAAACGTAATGTTTATCCCTAGATATTACGAAATAGTAAGACGAAATTAATAAGGGAAAATTCTTACAAATGAGTCGGGCTATTCGAATGATGAACAAGTATCTACGCATTCGATCATATAAAATGGGACTAATCCCCATTGCGTATTGGTACTTATCGGGTATAGAATAGATCTGCTTATCTTTGTTCCTATGAACAGAATTGTTCCATTATTCCCAACGAAATGGAATTCAATAAATATGAACCCTTCTTCCGAAATAATCCACTGAAAGGGAGAGGTCCATATCATAGTCTTTTCCAAATGCAATAAAGTTACATAGTGTCTATTTTTCTTTGATAAAGGGGTATTTCCATGGGTTTGCCTTGGTATCGTGTTCATACCGTCGTATTGAATGATCCCGGTCGGTTGATTTCTGTACATATAATGCATACAGCTCTCGTTGCTGGTTGGGCCGGTTCAATGGCTTTATATGAATTAGCCGTTTTTGATCCCTCTGACCCCGTTCTTGATCCAATGTGGAGACAGGGTATGTTCGTTATACCCTTCATGACTCGTTTAGGAATAACCAATTCATGGGGCGGCTGGAGTATCACAGGAGGGACTATAACGAATCCGGGTATTTGGAGTTACGAGGGTGTGGCCGGGGCACACATTGTGTTTTCTGGTTTGTGCTTCTTGGCGGCTATCTGGCATTGGGTATATTGGGATCTAGAAATATTCTCTGATGAACGTACAGGAAAACCTTCTTTGGATTTGCCCAAGATCTTTGGAATTCATTTATTTCTTTCAGGATTAGCTTGCTTTGGATTTGGTGCATTTCATGTAACAGGCTTGTATGGTCCTGGAATATGGGTGTCTGATCCTTATGGACTAACCGGAAAAGTACAATCTGTAAATCCGGCGTGGGGGGTAGAAGGTTTTGATCCTTTTGTTCCGGGAGGAATAGCCTCTCATCATATTGCAGCGGGTACATTGGGCATATTAGCGGGCCTATTCCATCTTAGTGTCCGCCCTCCCCAACGCCTATACAAAGGATTACGTATGGGTAATATTGAAACTGTGCTTTCCAGTAGTATCGCTGCTGTCTTTTTTGCAGCTTTTGTTGTTGCTGGAACTATGTGGTATGGCTCCGCAACTACCCCAATCGAATTATTTGGTCCCACTCGTTATCAATGGGATCAAGGCTACTTCCAGCAAGAAATATATCGAAGGGTTGGTGCCGGATTAAACGAAAATAAGAGTTTATCAGAAGCTTGGTCTAAAATTCCCGAAAAATTAGCTTTTTATGATTACATTGGCAATAATCCAGCAAAAGGAGGTTTATTTAGAGCGGGCTCGATGGACAATGGGGATGGAATAGCTGTTGGATGGTTAGGACATCCCATCTTTAGAGATAAAGAAGGGCGCGAGCTTTTTGTACGCCGTATGCCTACTTTTTTTGAAACATTTCCAGTAGTTTTGGTAGACGGAGACGGAATTGTAAGAGCTGATGTTCCGTTTAGAAGGGCAGAATCTAAGTATAGTGTCGAACAAGTAGGAGTAACTGTTGAGTTCTATGGGGGCGAACTCGATGGAGTCAGTTATAGTGATCCTGCTACTGTGAAAAAATATGCTAGACGTGCTCAATTGGGTGAAATTTTTGAATTAGATCGTGCTACTTTGAAATCAGATGGTGTTTTTCGTAGCAGCCCAAGGGGTTGGTTCACTTTTGGACATGCTTCGTTTGCTTTGCTCTTCTTTTTCGGACATATTTGGCATGGTGCGAGAACCTTGTTCAGAGATGTTTTTGCTGGTATTGACCCAGATTTGGATGCTCAAGTGGAATTTGGAGCATTCCAAAAACTTGGAGATCCAACTACAAAGAGACAAGTCGTCTGATACAAACACTATTCTTGTGCCTCTAGTGTATTTTTATTATTTAACTTTGACTTTCACATAGAGTACCAGATAAATCTTTATTTGAATCACCGCCCTTTCTTTGACTTGTGGATTTTTGACTCTTGTCCTTTCTTAATCTGGGAAATGATCCCAAATGAACAGGTGTGGAAGCTATAATTGTAAACCACGATCGAATTTATGGAAGCATTGGTTTATACATTCCTCTTAGTCTCGACTCTAGGAATCATTTTTTTCGCAATATTTTTTCGAGAGCCGCCTAAGGTTCCGACTAAAAAGGCGAAATAATTTTTCATTATCTTATATTATCGTTATCTAAATGGAAGTAAGGTCTAAATGGAAGTAATGAGCCTCCCAATATGGGAGGCTCATTACTTTACTTCAACTAGTCCCCGTGTTCCTCGAATGGATCTCTTAGTTGTTGAGAGGGTTGCCCAAAAGCGGTATATAAGGCGTACCCGGTAAAACTTACAAGTAAACCAGATATAAAGATGGCAACCAAGGTTGCTGTTTCCATTATTATCAAATTTGTAAATATCGGATCTATGATAAGATCCTTTATTTACAATGGAATAGTATACAAAGTCAACCAATTTCAACCAATGCAATAGGATTTATGGCTACACAAACCGTTGAGGATAGTTCTAGATCTGGTCCAAGACGAACTATTGTAGGGAATTTATTGAAACCATTGAATTCAGAATATGGTAAAGTAGCTCCTGGGTGGGGAACTACCCCTTTGATGGGGGTCGCAATGGCTCTATTTGCGGTATTCCTATCTATTATTTTGGAGATTTATAATTCTTCCGTTTTACTGGATGGAATTTCAATGAATTAGGTCCATAAAAATAATAAAGTCCTGGCTTTTCAATCCAAAATGAATTACTTA